AGCTAAAGTAGCTCCTAATAATAGTGTGATTATGCCTATCAACGAGATTAAATTCATTATATTAGGTATAACCATGAAAAGAGGGAGAAGGCGAGCTACAAGAAAAATCCCCGCTGCTACCATAGTAGCAGCGTGTATAAGAGCCGAAATAGGAGTGGGTCCCTCCATAGCATCGGGTAACCACACATGAAGGGGAAATTGTGCAGACTTAGCAACCGCACCGACAAATAATAAAACAGCACACAAAGTAACAAAGGAAAAACTAACTTCATTATTATAAATTAAGTTTTTGAGTATTTCGAATAAATCCCGAAATTCAAAACTACCTGTTATCCAATAAAAACCTAAAATTCCTAATAATAACCCAAAATCGCCTACACGATTAGTTACAAATGCTTTTTGACAAGCATTTGCCGCAGAAGGTCGCGTAAACCAAAACCCTATTAATAGATAGGAACACATTCCAACCAATTCCCAAAAAAAATAAATTTGTATCAAATTGGAACTAGTAACTAATCCCAACATGGAAGTACTGAAAAAACTCATATAAGCAAAAAATCTCAAGTATCCTTGATCGTGAGCCATATAATTATCACTATAAATAAGAACCGTGATTCCAACAGTAGTAATTAACATTGACATAATAGAAGTAAGTGGATCGATCAAGCAGCCAAATTCTAAAGAAAAATCATTATCGAGTGTCCAAGACCATACATATTGGTGGATAGAACTACTATTTATTTGCTGAATAGATAGATTAGTTGAAAAAATCATGACTATACTTAACAATAAAATACTTGGAAAAGCCCACATACGACGAAGATTTTTTGTTGCTGTCGGAAAAAGAAGAAGTCCCATTCCTATTAAGATAGGAACTGGAAGTGGAACGAAAGGTAAAATCCACCCATATTGATATGTTTGTTGCATAAAAAAATTTAAATTCGTAATTAATTTTTTCCGATTTATCGGATTTTAATTCTTTTGAAAGGAGTCAATAAAAAAATAAAATATGCACTAACTTAACCTAACTTAAATAAAAAAATATCGAATATTTTCATTTTTTTATTCTTTATTACTTATTCTTTATCTTTCTGAATTTCTTCTAAATATGTCAAATATTCAAATCAAGAAGTTCCAATTGGTCAAATCATATGAAAGAGAAAGATTAATTATGAGTCTCCTTCTAATTTGAAAATTCAAGTCAAATTTTGACAAGTTACTCAAAATACTCTTCTTTTTTTAATTTTTAGAAAAATTTTATGCGATTTTACCATATCGTTCATAGTCCATTCTTTTAGAATTTTAGAAAAAAATTCTCTAGAAAAGCGCAGATTTTTTTTGAACAATAGATGTCTTTCACATCCAGCTATATCAATGAGTAATCTCTTAATTTTTATTTAAATGGCAGTTCCAAAAAAACGTACTTCTGCATCAAAAAAGCGTATTCGTAAAAATTTTTGGAAAAGGAAAGGCTATTGGGCGGCGTTAAAAGCATTTTCTTTAGGGAAATCTCTTTCTACCGGGACTTCAAAAAGTTTTTTTGTGCGACAAACAAATAAAATCAAAAAATAAGTTATTAAAAAGTGGAAAACCTTAGAACAATCTAAATCGACCTGACTCAAAAATGGAACCCTTCCGTTTCAAAAATAAAATTCCCCAATTCCATTTCCTGGTGAATTAATCAATAGGAAATGGAATTCTTCTGTTTACTTTGGCCCAATTCAAATAAAGTGTTTTTTTGTTAAAAAAAACACAAGATACTCAATTTTTTTAGTATATTTTCTTTCCAGGACGGGAGTCTTATTTTTCCCATCAACCTATTTGTACTATAAAGAAAGATTTTCTTTTTTGTACAACTTTCTTACTTTTTTATTTTCTATAAATTCTTATATATAGCTATAGCCGATATATCTCTCGCCATCAATTCACACAAAAACACTTAATAAAAATATTCTGGATAAATATGTGTGAATTTTGAATAATCTAAAATATTTTTTTGTTCATTGATAAAACTGATTTTTTGGTTGCACTTTAAAAAAAAATCAAATAAATCAAAAACGGTAAATTAAAAAAATGTTTTTTTGGGGGGGGGGGGAGGGCTTAATTCATAGTAAGACTCGCTGGTTTTACAAGAATTCAAGTCGAGAAGAGTCTAAAATCCACAATAAAACTAAAACCCTAAACTAAAATTCAAATAATGAACCTTCAAGTACATATTTGAACAAATTTTTAGTCATTAATTTGAATGTTTCCTACAAAATATTTCACCCAATTGAATTCTTAAATCTAGACGATTTCTTATTCATAGGTTATTATGGGGTCAAGACAAGCCGCTATGGTGAAATTGGTAGACACGCTGCTCTTAGGAAGCAGTGCTAGAGCATCTCGGTTCGAGTCCGAGTAGCGGCATGGCATGTCATCTCCTAAAAAAATAAAAAAAATAGATCCTATAATAAATAATAATGAATTCCACTTCCGATTTCGATTTTAGAATTAAGGAACTTTTTTATGATATTTTCCACTTTAGAGCATATATTAACTCATATTTCTTTTTCGACTGTTTCAATTCTAATTACAATTCATTTGATAACCTTTTTTGTCGATGAAATCGTAAAACTATATGATTCATCCGAAAAGGGCATGATAATGATCTTTTTGTGTATAACAGGATTATTAATTTCTCGTTGGATTTATTCAAAACATTTTCCACTAAGTGATTTATATGAATCGTTAATCTTCCTTTCATGGAGTTTTTCCTTTATTTATATCGTTCCATATTTCAAAAAAAAGAAAAATCTTTTAAACACAATAATTAGTCCAAGTGCTCTTTTTTCCCAGGGCTTTGCTACCTCAGGTCTTTTAACTGAAATACACGAATCCACAATATTAGTACCTGCTCTTCAGTCCGAGTGGTTAATAATGCACGTAAGTATGATGATATTAGGATACGTGGCCCTTTTATGTGGATCATTATTATCAATATCACTTCTAGTCATTACAGTTAGAAAAAAGAGAAGATTTTTTTCTACGAATAATCGTTTATTAAATTTAAACGAGTCGTTTTTCCTTGGTAAAGTCGAATACATGAATCAAGGAAAAGGAAAAAATCTTTTACAAAAAACTTCTTTTTTTTCTCCAATAAACTATTATAAGTCGCAATTGATTCAACAATTGGATTATTGGAGTTATCGGGTTATTAGTCTAGGATTTCTCTTTTTAACGATAGGAATTCTTTCTGGAGCAGTATGGGCTAACGAAGCATGGGGATCCTATTGGAGTTGGGATCCAAAAGAAACTTGGGCCTTTATTACTTGGATCATATTTGCAATTTATTTACATACTCAAACAAATATAAAATGGAAGGGTACAAATTCAGCAATTGTAGCCTTTATTGGATTTCTTATAATTTGGATATGCTATTTTGGAGTAAATCTATTAGGAATAGGATTACATAGTTATGGTTCATTTACATTAACATCTAATTAAATTCAAAACAAGGGGTTCTTACCAATGGAACCAATAGGAATAGAAAAGTATACAACGCATATCAGATAAAAAACTTTGTGTGAACTAGCGAGAACCCCGTGACTTTGATTCGCGGGGCTCTCGCTAGCTCAAATTTGTTTTTTTTTACTTAACACAAGAGAAGAAAAAGCCTTCTTTTTGTCATTGTACAACGAACCTTTTTGTAAATGATAAGATCGTTTTTTCATTTTTTTATCAATAAAAAACTATCTATAAAAATAATTAGATAGGATAACTTCAACCTTTTCAACTGATAGTGAAAGAACGAAATCTGGGTACATACCAATACCGAGTACGGGTAAAAAAAGGGAGATCGAAAGAAATAACTCTCGCGGCCCAGAATCAAAAAAATAAGAGTTTGGGCCGTTAAATATCTTGTATCCATAGAACATCTGGCGTAACATAGATAATAAATAAATAGGGGTTAATATCATCCCAATTGCCATTACAAAAGTAATTAGGATTTTTGTCATTAAAAGAAATTTTGGACTAGTAACTAATCCAAAAAATACTATTAATTCGGCAACAAAACCACTCATACCTGGTAATGCGAGGGAGGCCATCGAAAAACTACTGAACATCGTAAAAATTTTTGGCATTGGGATAGCTATTCCACCCATTTCGTCAAGATAAAGAAGACGTATTCTATCATAAGTTGTTCCGGCCAAGAAAAAAAGTGCAGCACCGATAAATCCATGAGAAATTATTTGTACAAGGGCTCCGTTGAGCCCCATATCCGTGATAGAACCAATTCCTATAATTATGAAACCCATATGAGATACAGAGGAATAGGCTATTCTTTTTTTTAAATTCCGTTGACCAAGAGATGTTGAAGCTGCATAGATTATTTGCAGTGCGCCCACTATTATCAACCAAGGAGAAAATAGAGAATGAGCATGAGGAAATAATTCCATATTGATCCGAACTAATCCATACGCTCCCATTTTTAATAAGATTCCGGCTAGAAGCATACAAGTACTATAATGCGCTTCTCCGTGGGTATCTGGTAACCATGTATGTAGGGGTATGATTGGTAATTTGACAGCAAAAGCAAGAAAAAACCCAATATAAAATAATATTTCCAAGGCCGCAGGATAGGACTGATTAGCCACTATTTCAAAATTTAATGTTGGTGCAGTAGAACTATATAAACCGACACCCAGAACTCCCATTAAAAGAAAAATAGAACCCCCTGCCGTGTACAAAATAAATTTTGTAGCCGAATACAGACGTTTTTTTCCTCCCCACATGGATACAAGTAGATAAACGGGAATTAATTCTAACTCCCACATGAGAAAAAAAAGTAAAAGATCTCGAGAAGAAAATAATCCTATTTGTCCACTGTACATTGCTAACATTAGGAAATGAAATAATCGAGAATCTCGAGTAACCGGCCAAGCCGCTAAAGTCGCTAAAGTAGTGATGAATCCCGTTAGTAAAATGGGTCCTATAGAGAGTCCATCTATTCCTAATCTCCAATGAAAATCCAAAAAAAGGATCCATTTATAATCCTCCATTAGTTGGATTAATGGGTCGTCTGATTGAAAATGATAGCAGAATGCATAAGTCGTTAGAAGAAGCTCTAAGATACAGATACATATAGTATACCAACGGATTACTCTATTTCCCCTATGTGGAAGAAAAAAAATGAAGCAACCCGCAAATATTGGCAAAACTGAAATTATTGTTAAACAAGGAAAATGGTTCGTGGTAAAGACAAGATAAGCTTGGGACAGAAAAACCCGTGCTCAATTCAATTTGGTTTTGAGCACGGATTTTGTCGGTAAAAAAAAAAAAGAAAATGGATTCAAGTAGAGTTTTATGGAATGTATCAATAAGCTAGACCCATACTGCGAGTTGTTTCATGCCCTAAATAAACCCGAACACTCAAAAAATCCGTTGGGCACGCGGATTCACACCTCTTACAACCAACGCAGTCTTCGGTCCTTGGGGCAGAAGCGATTTGTTTAGCTTTACATCCATCCCAAGGTATCATTTCTAATACATCGGTGGGGCACGCCCGGACACATTGGGTACATCCTATACATGTATCATAAATCTTTACTGAATGTGACATTGGATCTATACATTTTGAACGTCATAAATATTCAGTCTAGTAAACTAACTTATAAATGAATCCTATAGTTAGATACCGGACGAATCAATGAGTGATCATAATCAATTTACTTTCTAATTTTTTTATGAAAAAAGACCAAAATACTTTGATTTCCTGTGTTTTTCCAACCACGATCATACCTTGCCCGTCTCAACCTATTAATTGGAACTTATTTATAAATATTCAATTTTCCACTGATACAATGAATACTATTTATTCAACAAGTTTGATTGGTTAATACGAGTTGATTTTCTGTTACGATAAATTGATGAAACAATAGCCGGTCCAATAGCTGCTTCAGCGGCTGCAATACTTATAATAAAAATGGAAAAAATGTCTCCTCTTAATTGACGATTATCAAAAATATCAGAAAATGTTATAAAATTTATATTAACTGAATTTAATAGAAGTTCAAGGCACATAAGGGCTCTAACCATATTTCGACTTGTGATCAATCCATAGATACCAACAGAAAATAAATAGGCACTCAAAACAAGTATATGTTCGAGCAGCATTAATCAACTCCTTATCAAGAGATAATTTGATTCGTTTTAATCTGAACAATAATTCAATAGATTCGATTCTAACAAATATGAAACAAGGAAATAGATTGGTAATAGATCGATATAAAACTAAAGCCTTTCTATTCTATTTTTTAAACAGTAATTCAAATTAACGAATTCTACCTTTTGTATTAGTTCATTCTATTTGAATTACTTGTTTTAAAGATTTCTTATTGACGAGCTATAGAAATAGCACCTATTAAAGCGACTAAAAGGATTATTGAAATGAGTTCAAATGGAAGAAAAAAATCCGTTGCTAAATGAATTCCAATTTGTTGACTATTACTTATCAAATCTTGTTCTAAAATCTGATTTGATTTTGTAGTCCAGCTAATCCCATACCAGGCCGTATCTGGAATAGTAGTAATTAGTGAAATAAAAAGACTTGTACAAATCATTGAAGTAACTCCATCCCCAACGGTCCAAACATGAAAATCTTTGTAATATTCCGAACCATTCATAAACATCACAGCAAAAATTATTAAAACATTTATAGCTCCTACATAAATAAGGAGCTGCGCAGCAGCTACAAAATATGAGTTCGATAGAATATAGACTAAGGATATACAAAAAAGAACCAATCCCAATGAAAAGGCCGAATAAATTGGATTCGGAAGTAATACTACTGCCAGACTTCCTAATATAAGACCCGATCCTAGAAAGACTAAAAGAAAATCATGTATTGGTCCGGGTAAATCCATTTGATTTTATAAAAAAAATCGAAATATTTCATGTCTTTGTTGACCTGACCAGGAAAAAAGAAGTTCTCTTTTTTTTTATTTTAACCCACTTCTTAATTTAATTTGAATAAGTGGAGATGATTTGGATTGATGTAAATACAGGACTGCTTTTATTTAGTTTCGAAAGCAAAGGTTAAAACTTTCTCTTTATATTTTATATTATTAAATCATTACATTATTCGAATAGAAACTCATTTTAAATGAAAATCAAGCCACGACCCTCACCAACCAACCGTTCTTTTCTATTGACCAAGCAAAAACCTCATTCCTTTAACTCCAAAAAATGCCAAAAGCTATTTTTTTTGAATTTGTAAATGTTTTGTGAATCAAGAGTTTTATACATTTACATTGTTGAGTTGAGGTAAATTCGAAGAAATTGTTCGAATTGTGTAATCTTCAAGTATTGATACCGGTAACCGGCCTAAAGCAATTTGATTATAATTCAATTCATGACGATTATAAGTAGAAAGCTCATATTCTTCGGACATTGATAAACAATTTGTTGGACAATACTCAACACAATTACCACAAAATATACAAATTCCAAAATCAATACTGTAATTAAGTAATCGTTTCTTTCGAATATCCGTTTGCAATTTCCAATCTACAACGGGTAGATCTATAGGACATACACGAACACATACTTCACAAGCAATGCATTTATCAAATTCAAAGTGTATTCGGCCTCGGAAGCGTTCTGATGTAATCAATTTTTCGTAGGGGTATTGAATAGTTACAGGTAAACGATTCGCGTGGGATAAGGTAATCACGAAACCTTGACCAATGTACCGGGCAGCTCGTGTTGTTTGTTGACCAGAGTTCAAGAACCGAGTTAGCATAGGGAACATGTCGGAATATCTATAAATAATTTTACTCGTTTCTTTCTCTTGTTTGAGACAAGTTATGACGAATAGAATATTCTATTCCTTTACAGTGAAAGAAGTTGGAACGAAGTCGTTAATAATAGATTACCTAAAGAAATAGGTAAAAGAAATTTCCATCCAAGATTTAATAGTTGGTCCATTCTCAGTCTTGGTAAAGTCCATCTTGTTGCAATAGAAATGAATAAGAACAAATAAGTTTTAGCCAGTGTAATAAAGATACCGATTATTGTTCCAAAAACTTTCCCTCTTTTATTTATGTCAAATAACTCAGGACCAAATAGGTTTGGAATAGAAAGATTCCACCCCCCCAAGTAAAGAACTGTTACAAATAATGAAGAAATTAGTAGATTTAGATACGAAGCAACATAAAATAAGCCAAATTTGATACCTGAATATTCGGTTTGATAACCAGCTACTAATTCTTCTTCTGCTTCTGGTAAATCAAAAGGCAGTCTCTCACATTCGGCTAGAGAAGAAATTAGAAAAATGATAAACCCTATAGGTTGACGCCACAAATTCCATCCCCAAAAACCATATTTGGATTGTGTTTCAACTATATCAACTGTACTTAAACTGTTAGATAATCATAGTCGACAATAACATCACTGCTTTCATCGCTATTACAGAACCGTACATGAGATTTTCACCTCATACGGCTCCTCATAAGCCACAAATCAATCTAAGAACCTTTCAACATTATTTATCTTGATGTGTTTGTAGGATCTATAGAAAATAAAACTCTTATCCTAAGGCCTAGAATTAGACTAATGGAATTCTGTCTGCTAGATTTTTAATCTTAATAAAAAGGTGCTTCTGAATTGATCTCGTATTTTAAGAATTTTCATTTTTCTTTGTTGATTAAAAACTTTATCCTTGAATGAAAAAAAAAAGACTTTTTAGAGGAATATCGCATAGAAATTTCAACTTCTCAATTTTGATTACGAAAAAGAATTTAGGCATTACATAACAAGAATTTTTTTGTTCCCATTCTCCTTTCTCAGAAAAGAAGCATTATCCGCATTATCAAAAGTAAAAGATTTCTTCGTTTTGATAGTTATTTACTTAATCGGTGGACAGGAACATACTCTGGGTCGAAATCATGGGGAGTACTTCTTAAAAATTTCTACCAACTTAAAGCCCCAATTCGAATTATTTTTCTATAAAAAAATATCCTATTGGATAATTTTCAGAATCTCCATTACTAATCCTTTGTGTATCTTGGTCTTCCTAACCATCCACTCTTTTTTTTGAATCTTTCATTAGGATAATACATCTATGGTAATAGTATAGAAAAAACCCATACAATTGATCTTTTAAACCCGCTTCAAGCCATGATGACTAATCAGCCAGTCTTGGGGTAAACAGCCTTGACTGCTTATGTTTACTTTCACTTAATTCTTGTACATAGGAAATGAGAGTTCATTCTTTTAACAGCAAATTTGTAAGCCGTTTTATTTCACTCATATAACTATCTGGTTTAATTCATCAACCCAATGATGAATAAAAAAAAAAGATATTCAAATCATTTGACTTTCTTGTTAGAAAGAAAAGAAATGGGGGAATTTTTATGTCTCACCGAATCACACGTAGAGATATTGATAATACACATAGAGTTAATGGTATTTCATAACTAATTGATTGAGCAGCAGCCCTTAATCCACCTAAAAAGGAATATTTATTATTTGATCCATATCCTGACATAAGTAATCCAACGGGAGCAAGACTTGAAATGGCGATCCATAAAAAAACACCAATACTAAGATCAGCTAGAATAAAGCGATAGCTAAAAGGAATTATTGAATAACTTAGTAAAATGGATATGACTGCTATGGATGGACCAATACTGAATAAACGAGTATCTCCTCTAGATGGAAGAAGATTTTCTTTGAAAAGTAGTTTTGTACCATCGGCTAAAGCTTGAAGAATTCCCAAAGGCCCCGCGTATTCGGGTCCAATACGTTGCTGTATCCCTGCGGATATTTCTCTTTCTAACCAAACAATTACTAGAACACCCAGCGTGATTCCTAATACAAGAATTAAAATAGGGACAAGCATCCATATGATGCCATAAGCTTCTTTTAAGGATTCCAATCTGGAAAAAGAATGGATAGCTTCTATTTCTGTTATATCAATTATCATTTCAACGATCAACTTCTCCCATAATGATATCTATACTACCTAGTATCGTCATAATATCAGCCAATTTCATTTTTTTAACTAACTGCGGAAGAATTTGCAAGTTGATAAACCCCGGCGGTCGGATTTTCCATCTCCAAGGAAAAACACTCTGATCTCCGATCAGAAAAATTCCCAATTCTCCTTTTGGTGCTTCGACTCTTACATAAAGTTCTTGCTTGGACAATTCAAAAGTGGGAGAAGGCTTTTTACTAATAAATCGATATTCAAAATCATTCCATTCAGGGTCTTTTATTCTATCAAAGCGCCGGCTTTCTAAATTCTCATAGGGCCCCCCTGGAATTCCTTCCAAGGCTTGTTGGATTATTTTTATGGATTCGGTCATTTCACCGATTCGTACTAAGTAACGAGCTAATGAATCCCCTTCTTTTTGCCATTGAATCTCCCAATCAAATTCGTCATAACACTCATAACGATCAACTTTACGAAGGTCCCATTGTATTCCGGAAGCTCGTAGCATTGGCCCCGATAAACCCCAATTTAGTGCTTCTTCTCCACCAATAATACCTACGCCTTCAACTCGTTCTAAAAAAATAGGATTTCGTGTAATAAGCTTTTGATATTCAGCAACCCCAGTTAAAAAATAATCGCAAAAATCCAAACATTTATCTATCCAGCCATAAGGTAGATCAGCAGCGACCCCTCCGATACGAAAATAATTATGCATCATGCGCATACCGGTAGCAGCTTCGAATAGGTCATATATCAATTCTCGTTCTCGAAAAATATAGAAAAAGGGGGTCTGTGCCCCAATATCTGCCATAAAAGGGCCAAGCCATAACAAATGGGAAGCGATACGACTCAACTCCAGCATAATAGCTCTAATATAGCTAGCCCTTTTAGGTACTTGAATATTTCCTAGCTGTTCAGGTCCATTTACGGTTATTGCTTCTGTAAACATGGTAGCTAAATAATCCCAACGTGTTACATAAGGCAAATATTGTATAATTGTTCGATTTTCCGCAATTTTCTCCATTCCTCTATGTAAATAACCCAATATAGGTTCACAGTCAATAACATCTTCACCATCGAGAGTAACGATCAGTCGAAGAACACCATGCATTGATGGGTGGTGAGGCCCCATATTCACTATCATGAGGTCGTTTCTTGTAATTGGTGTAATCATAAGTTTTTCCCGAGTCAGTCTTCCATGTATTTCTGAAAGTAAAAAGAAGTTCATTAAAATTTAAACGACTAAGCCCAGCAAATGGTATCATGCTTCAAATTAACGAGTTTTTATTTCTCGAATATCCAACTCATTAATTAATTCTTTATAGCGTCCTCTACTTCTTTTTGACAAATAGGCCAGTAGTCGTTGACGTTTTCCCAAAATTTTTCGCAAACCTCTCTGAGATGAAAAGTCTTTTTTGTGCAATTCCAAATGTGAAGTAAGTCTCCTTATCTTAGTGGTGAAACTGAATACTTGAAATTCAACAGACCCTCTATTTTCTTCGTTTTCTTTTTGAGAAATAATCGAAATGACTGAATTTTTTACCATAAAAAAATTCCCCTTTTTCCTTGTACAAATATGGATTTTACCGATCAGTAATAATAATGTTATTAATTTCTATGTGGTATATACAATAATTTAATCCAAATAAGTCCTAATTTTCTGAATTCAAACCAATCAATCGAATTGAAAATTCGATTTAGATAGGAATAGAAAATGATTGGTACATTTTCACATCGAATAATTTAGACCTAAAATTCAGAAGTTTATGTTGATTCATTTCGAGATCTAATTGATTATTCATAGTCATTTCATATTGGATACTAGAATGAGATGTGAGACAAGAAAAGCACGTGATTTGTATATTTGTTTACTTTCATATATTTCATATACCCTATAATTCTATATTCTATTTTTATATACCCTATATACCCTATAATTATATATAGGGTATATAGAAATAGGATCTAGGATATATAGAAAAATTGTATTATTCACAGAATTTCAATCGCGGATACAGATATATTCTTAACATACTGAAACAACTGCCATTATTGGTATCAAACCAATAACGATTCATACAAGCTAAATCTTCTAATCGATAATTGGGCCAAAGAAAGAGCTTTAATTTCATTAATTTCTTTTTTTCTCTATCAAGATGGTTATTCTCATGTGACACTTGGCTGCTGTTTGTTACGTTCTTTTCATTCCAAAATACTGGATTTCTATCTATATAATTTCTATTCTTTGAATTGAAACAAATTAGAATTCTCACTTTTCTACGACGTTTAAACGATAAAATATTTTCCGGAACAAGTAAATCAAAATACTTTTTGTCTCTATTTTCGGTTATTCTTTGATGTGGTAAAATAGTTTCATTAAAATTTTTCTTAGAAACATATCTTTGCTCTTGATATTTTTGATTAATTTGATGCTTACTCTTATGAAGCAACGAAATACCTATGGTTTGGTACAGAATAAATTGTCCATCTTTTTTGCCAGACAAACGAAGCGGTTCTACAATCAATACTCCTTTCTTCATCAATTCTGAGAGAGTTAAATTCTTTTGAATCAACATTATATTCAAACTTATTTCTCTCTTTTGAATGGAGGATATAGTCATTTTTCTTGGATCTATCAGTCTAAGCAGGAGACAATAGACCTTGATATTATTGATCATTCTTTGATTCAAAGTTGCGTCCCATCTCAATTGAAAAAGCAAATAACGTTTCAGAAAGAAATTGAGTTCTGCTTCTGTATTGCTTTTGTATTGTTTTTTCTTTTTCCCCTTTTTCATGTCCGAGCTTGCATAATTTTCTTCAATATCTTTTTGTTGTGAGAGAACGGATTCGTGATCTCCTTGGCTTATGGGTTCTTTTTCTTCTTCAGTTCGATGCTTTTTATTCGATGCTATCAACAAATTTCTCTTTTTCTGTTCATTAATCTTTTTATTTTTACTACTATTTAAATTTAAAAGAAGTAATTTGCTTGGTATAAACCAAGGTTTCATTTTATATGCCTTATAAAGTAACACACATTCTGGGAAGAGCCAAAATTCCAGATTCGATATAGGGCGCTTTAGCATTTTTTCATTCATTCCCATCCAATCAAAAAACCCTTTGTGGGAATTTGGTGAATTGGTTTCTGGAATCATAAGATAAAAAATATCTTTTTTAGGAATTATTTGAGAATTGTTAGTACGAATTTGAGCATTTTGATTCCTATTGGTATCAATTAGGATCCAGGCCTCAATATCGATTTTTTGTCTAAGGTAAAAATGGAAAATTTTCCAATCAAAATATTTTCTATCAGCTGGTTTTTCCATATATGGAATATCAATCTGCCCTAGATCATTTGGAATAGGGATGTTCCTACGTATATCAAAAAGGACTTTTTTAGTCCTGTTATAAGTATAAGAAATTTCTTGGTTCTTATTTCCTTGAAAGGGAGGTCTATAAAAAAAGCATTCCGTTTGATTTTCATAATTAATCCATTTATATGATAAAAGATTATATCTATAGGATTTTCGAAAATTCTCTTTTTCATTAGATAATAAATCTACTTCAGATTCTTTTTTGGAACCAACTAATAGGTCTTTTTCATATGAATGTCGCTTGCTTAAATTGTCCTTTTTAGCTATACAACGACAACGCTGGCGAACTCTATTTCGCCATTTTTCTGGTATTAATCTAGACCACCTGATCTGAGATAAATGGTATTGAAAATGCCCTTTTAACCAGTTTTTCCATTGATTCGTTTCATAGCCCGGAAGTTTCTTATTTGCTAATTTCGAATGAACCATTCCTTGTCTTTCAAAAGAATCCTTTATTTTAGGCTTAAGAAAGGGGGGTATTCTTTGATATTGAACAACAGATCTTACCGGGTTACTCATTTTTATTTGTGATAATTTGTAAAATACATAGGCTTGTGACATGTAGGATAAGTCATAAAAAATACGTGAATTTTCTTTAATATTACTAATTTTATCAAGTGGCTTTTTTATAGTCGAAATAAACGAAATCGGAGTTTTCTTTTTTGTATTCAATTTGACTTGTTTTCGTTCATTATTATAAATTGATTTATCAAGAATTTTTTTTGTTAATTTAAGAAAAAGTTCTGTATTTATTCTGGGAATATTAATGATAGATAAAAATATATCTGTGTAGATTTTTTCAATGAAAATTTTTAAAAAGGAGGGTAATTTACAGATTAATCGAGCATTTATTCTTTTTAATATTTGCCATTTTTCAAATCTTTTAGCATTATAACTTGTTTTCTTAGGACTAAGATTATTTATTTTTGGAATTACTTTTTTTTTCTCTTTTGAGATTCTTTCTATTTTATTTCGGATTGTACTTGTTCTATCAGTGAGATCCTTCGTTTTTTTTTCTGTCAATGGAGAATTTGTCCGACTCGGAGATGCAATTTGACTAAATGATTCCTGAATTATCTGATTATTTATCGTGGAATCTTTTTCGTCTTTAAGTTCGCTTGATTTATATACTTCTACTTCTCTTAATCTAAACAATAGAATTGGATTTACTTTTGAAAGTTCTTTTATTATTTTTTTTATAAAAAAAACACCTCTGATAACCCATTTTTGGATTTCTTTTGAAACATTTCGAAGTAATTTTGTTTTTTCTTTGAAAACTGTTAGAACTCGAAAATACTTCTTTTTACATTTTGAAATTTGTTTTTTGAATTCCTTTAAAATGGGTTTAAAAAAAGAAGGACGTTTTCGGGGCGGACCAAAAGGAAGTTCCGCTTCCATTCCCCAAATTGTTAAAAAACAAAAATCATCTTTTTCTTTTTTCATTAAATCTTTCTGAGAGGATCGTAGTTTTGATTTGCGCCAAGATTTCAGACAGAAAGGAAACAATATTTTTATCTGAATACCATCTGTCAACCAATTTTTTGGAAATTCTGTTTCCGATAATGGAACACCGTTATAGGTACATTTAAGATGTATCTCTCTATGCCATTCCTGTAAATCCTCAGCCCATTCAGGAAGTTGGAATAGGAGTAT